TTTAAATCAAAAATGAATCTTTGTGAACAATGTGGATATCATTTGAAAATGAGTAGTTCTGATAGAATCGAACTTTCGATCGATCGGGGTACTTGGGAGCCTATGGATGAAGACATGGTTTCTCTGGATCCCATTCAATTTCATTCGGAGGAGGAGCCTTATAAAAATCGTATCGATTCTTATCAAAGAAAGACAGGATTAACCGAGGCTGTTCAAACAGGCATAGGGCAATTAAACGGTATTTCCGTAGCAATAGGGGTTATGGATTTTCAGTTTATGGGGGGTAGTATGGGATCCGTAGTCGGGGAGAAAATTACCCGTTTGATTGAATATGCTACTAAAGAATTTCTACCTCTTATTATAGTGTGTGCTTCCGGAGGGGCACGTATGCAAGAAGGAAGTTTGAGCTTGATGCAAATGGCTAAAATATCTTCTGCTTTATATGATTATCAATCAAATAAAAAGTTATTCTATGTACCAATCCTTACATCTCCTACTACTGGTGGGGTGACAGCCAGTTTTGGTATGTTGGGGGATATCATTATTGCCGAACCCAATGCCTACATTGCCTTTGCGGGTAAAAGAGTAATTGAACAAACATTGAATAAAACAGTACCCGAAGGTTCACAAGCGTCTGAGTATTTATTCCAGAAGGGTTTATTCGATCTAATCGTACCACGTAATCCTTTAAAAGGCGTTCTGAGTGAGTTATTTCAACTCCACACTTTCTTTCCTTTGAATCAAAATTAGAACATTAAGTCCATTATTTTGAGCAAACAAGTAATTCGTTTATCGGAATACAAGTGAAATTGAGACGAATGGGTTTTCTTTGTTGACATAAGATCTAATTGTATAACGAATCAAAAGTCACATAAAATCGGAAATTTGACCCTTTTTCTATATTCCTGATTATTGATCAAGAAGTCTCTATTAACAAGATAAAAGATGAAATTCTTTTTTTCGTGAAATTAGGCAAATAAAAAAATCTTCTTCTCGTCATATATAATTAAATGAAAATCTAGAAAATATAGTATAGAATTTTTTATCTTTCTATAGCGTACGATAATCCTATTTTGACTAAGAATCCCTGCTGGATGGGATTCTAACAAACCCTTGAATCAATATAAATAGAATAATCAATATAAATAGAATCTAATTCATTAAAAAAAACTTTTTGCTTAGTGAATGAAATTCGAAGACAAGAGCAAAAAATGAAGAAAATAATATCTCATCCATATCCTCTCAAATTTTTCATGTAGAAAGATGAAAAACTACATTATATACTCACTTAGACTTAGATAGTAGATACTTATATTATTTTTAATTAATAATGAATTCTTAATAGATATAGATATTAATAAAAATTTTAAGTAGTAATAATTCCAATTTAGAATTATCAAATTAGAATCAAATTATTATAATATAAATACTATATATTATTCTATTTTTATTATATTATATATATATATAAGNNAGTAAGATATAAGTATAATAAATAATAAATAAATTAAATATATATAAGATATAAGTAAGATCTTTATATATATTATATAATAAGATAAGATATCTTTATATTATAAATATATAAATAATAAATATAAAATATAAATAATAAATATAAAATCTAAATAATAATAACAGGTACAAATAGTAAATCGAGGTACCCATTCTATGACAACTCTTAATTTTCCCTCTGTTTTGGTCCCTTTAGTAGGCCTAGTATTTCCGGCAATCGCAATGGCTTCTTTATTTCTTCATGTTCAAAAAAACAAGATTGTTTAGAGCCGAGGGCGCAAAATATTATCTTTTTTTTTTTTCAAAACTGACGCTTGTATCATAACACAGATATCCATTTAGCTAAATATGGTATAAGAGGCTTCCGTCGAAATCTCCCCAAAATGCTATTAGCTAGTTTCAAATAGACCCGAATCGCCGAATAGCTGAACTGTAAAGTTGGTCTATCTATATACATGTGGCTATCTTTAGTGAGTCATACGAAGGGTGTGTTATTAGTTTAGATCTAACCAATTTAATGAATTACTCCTAAAGGTTCACATCAAACTAGTGCTAGTTGATGCGAGTTACTTCGGAAATAAACGGCAAATTCATTTGGGGTATTCTCTCAATTCCAAAAAAAGCAACCGGATCAAGTATGAGTTGTCGATCAGAACATATATGGATAGAACCTATAACGGGGGCTCGAAAAACAAGTAATTTCTGCTGGGCTGTTATCCTTTTTTTAGGTTCATTAGGATTCTTGTTGGTTGGAACCTCGAGTTATCTTGGTAGAAATTTGATATCTTTATTTCCGTCTCAGCAAATAGTTTTTTTTCCACAAGGGATTGTGATGTCTTTCTATGGGATCGCGGGTCTTTTTATTAGCTCCTATTTGTGGTGCACAATTTCGTGGAATGTAGGTAGTGGTTATGATCGATTTGATAGAAAAGACGGAATAGTGTGTATCTTTCGTTGGGGATTCCCTGGAAAAAATCGTCGGGTCTTCCTCCAATTTCTTATAAAAGATATTCAGTCCGTCAGAATAGAAGTTAAAGAGGGTATTTATGCTCGTCGTGTCCTTTATATGGATATCAGAGGCCAGGGAGCCATTCCATTGACTCGTACTGATGAGAATTTTACTCCACGGGAAATGGAACAAAAAGCTGCTGAATTGGCTTATTTCTTGCGTGTACCTATTGAAGTATTTTAAGAAATCAGCTGAGAAATTAATGCTTTCTCGCGGGAGGGCAAAAAAGCAAGAATCCTCTTTTTCTATAACATAACTTAATTGGGGTTTCTTCAGAACATTCATTCGAGTCAAAGCAGACATATATGGAACAAGTATAAAAAAACCTTTTTGGGGGATCTTTTATATGTATCGAAATATACACATACACAACTCAATTATATATTAAATAAAAAAATAAGAAAAAAAGAGAATCTCATAATCAACCATTTCGAAATAAGGAAATTCCCCCTTTTTTGTTGTTGGAATTGAAACTTTAGATTCAGATAGATCATATCTTGTAATTTTTTTTGAAGCTTCTTTTTAGACTTTTTGTGCTCCTTAATGACGAAAAATTTGGATCTCTTATAATGTAGCCAATTTATTTATGTCGTTTTTTGTCACTCATTTTTCACAATATTTTTCAGAAAATTACCTCAATTATTCTATCGATGACTACTCATAGTCAGTTAAATTTTTTCGAAATATTAGAGGTTTTTTTATATAATGATAGAAAAGGAGAATGATAGAAAAGGAGTTCTTTTGTCTCAAAATCTGAATACTATTCATATTCATTATTTAAAGTGGTTTTTCCGGGCGTTCATCGAAAAGAGATATATGCTTCGAATTTAACTGATTGAGATATAGGGAAACAATTTTTATTATATTATTTATTCATATATATTCATTCGAATTTTTCATCTTTTTCCGTATTTTTTTCTAGATTCAAGGCCTAACCACCAAATCACAAATAAAAAAGAGTGAATAGATTCATAGGTTTGATAACTTGTAATAGAACTATGCGTGAGAGAAATATTAGATTACATAGAGTCGACGAATGAGATGGGTTCATTAACAATTCACAGATGAAAAAATGGCAAAAAAGAAAGCATTCACTCCTCTTTTATATCTTGCATCTATAGTATTTTTGCCCTGGTGGATTTCTCTCTCCTTTCAAAAAAGTCTGGAATCATGGGTTACTAATTGGTGGAACACTAGGCAATCCGAAACTTTTTTGAATGATCTTGAAGAAAAGAGTATTCTAGAAAAATTCATAGAATTAGAGGAACTCCTCTTCTTAGAGGAAATGATCAAGGAATACTCGGAGACACATCTACAAAACCTTCGTATAGGAATTCACAAAGAAACAATCCAATTAATCAAGATACACAACGAGGGTCGTATTCATACGATTTTGCACTTCTCGACAAATATAATATGTTTCATTATTCTAAGTGGTTATTCTATTTTGGGTAATAAAGAACTCGTTATTCTTAATTCTTGGGCTCAAGAATTCCTATATAACTTAAGTGACACAATAAAAGCTTTTTCTCTTCTTTTATTAACTGATTTATGTATCGGATTTCATTCGCCCCATGGTTGGGAACTGATGATTGGCTTTGTCTACAAGGATTTTGGATTTGTTCATAATGATCAAATTATATCTGGCCTTGTTTCCACTTTTCCAGTCATTCTAGATACAATTTTAAAATATTGGATTTTCCGTTATTTAAATCGCGTATCTCCGTCACTTGTAGTGATTTATCATTCAATGAATGACTGAAAAATTATCTACCTAATCCAATTAGAATGTTTCTTACTTTGCAGTTGTACATAAGCAAAGCATTGAAAATCGCTTTCTATTTCTACCCATCCCGGAGATTCATCCTATATTCCTATATATATTAATCGAGTCAAAACAAATTATTCCAGTAAATAACAGAATCGTGGATAGGAAACTCCATTAGTGACCTACCCAAATTTATTGTATAAATATATTTTCGGGATCAATGGTTGGACCATGCAAACTAGAAATACTTTTTCTTGGATAAAGGAACAAATTACTCGATCTATTTCCATATCGCTCATGATATATATCATCACTCGTACATCCATTTCAAATGCATATCCCATTTTTGCACAGCAGGGTTATGAAAATCCACGAGAAGCGACTGGACGTATTGTATGCGCCAATTGCCATTTAGCTAATAAACCGGTGGATATTGAGGTTCCGCAAGCGGTACTTCCCGATACTGTATTTGAAGCAGTTGTTCGAATTCCTTATGATATGCAAGTGAAACAGGTTCTTGCTAATGGTAAAAAAGGAGCCCTGAATGTGGGGGCTGTTCTTATTTTACCAGAGGGTTTTGAATTAGCCCCTCCCGATCGTATTTCCCCCGAGATAAAAGAAAAGATGGGCAATCTGTCTTTTCAGAGCTATCGCCCCAATCAAAAAAATATTCTTGTCATAGGCCCTGTTCCTGGTCAGAAATATAGT